AATGAATTGCCTGACAAAAAGGGTTACCTTGATAGGGTAAATTATGTAATAACTTTTACATTCATTATATTTAATAGAATTAAACTATTTCTAAAAGTATCAAAAACTTTTGTGCATCATACACCAAAATATAAAACAATTATTAATAAAATAATAATAAAATAGTTATCTATTTATTTAATAAAAAGATAAGCTAATTAAGCTACTGGGTTCATACCCCATTTATAAAGGTTTTAATCCTTTTCTTTTTAATTTTCAATAATTCTGCCAAAATCATATTTTTTTTTATTTTAATAGTAGGAACATTAATTACAGTATCATCTAATTCTTGATTAAGAGCTTGAATAGGTTTAGAAATTAATTTGTTATCTTTTATCCCCCTAATAAGAGATAACAACTTAATATCAACAGAAGCCTCTCTTAAGTACTTTTTAACTCAAGCAATAGCATCTGCTGTTTTATTATTTGCTATTATCATAATATATCTTAATAATTTCCCTATACTAAATTCAAATTCAATATATAATGATATAATTATCTATTCTTCTCTTTTATTAAAAAGTGGGGCAGCTCCTTTCCATTTTTGATTCCCTAACGTTATAGAAGGATTATCATGAATAAACGCTTTAGTATTAATAACATGACAAAAAATTGCTCCAATTATATTAATTTCATATATCACAATTCAACAAAATAATTTTATTTTTTCAATTATTATTCTATCAACAATTATTGGATCAATAGGAGGATTAAATCAAACATCTTTACGAAAATTAATAGCATTTTCATCAATTAATCATCTAGGATGAATATTAGCTGCAATACAAACTAGTGAATCAATATGAATAATTTATTTTTCTTTTTATACATTTTTATCCTTTAGTTTAACATTTATCTTCAATAATTTTAAAATATATCATATTAATCAATTATTTAATTCATTTTTTAATTCAAAAATTTTAAAATTTATGTTATTTCTAAATTTATTATCTTTAGGTGGTCTTCCACCATTTATTGGATTTCTACCAAAATGATTAGTTATTCAATTATTAGTTTTAAATAATCAATATACTCTTATAACAATTATAACAGTAATAACTTTAATCACATTATTTTTTTATTTACGTTTATGTTTCGCTGCTTTTATATTAAACTATAATGAAAATAATTGAACAAATTATATACAAGTCAACAAAATTTCATTTAAATGCATAATAATTTTATCTTTTATTTCCACATTTAGATTAATTTTAGTATCTATTATCTACCTAACTTTATAACATCCTTATAAGATAAATCAAAAATTTAGTACTTTATAAAGATTTTAGTTTATTATAAAATAAAAAGGCTTTAAGTTAAATAAACTAATAACCTTCAAAGCTATAAATATAAGTTAAATCTTTTAAGCCTTAGTAATACTATATTTATACTCCTTTAGAATTGCAGTCTAATGTCATTATTGACTATAAAGCTCTAAATTTTAAATTTAGTTTAATCTATTTATTTAATAAATTCTTAGTTATAAATTTAATTTTATTTTGTTATATAAACTAAATTTATTTATAATTAAATTTTTGATTAAAAAGAATTTATTCTTATAAATAGATTTACAATCTATCGCCTAATCTTCAGCCATTTAATCTATTTATTTAATAAATTCTTAAAGAATATTTTAATTGCCTTAATCGCAACAATGATTATTCTCAACAAATCATAAAGATATTGGAACATTATATTTTATTTTTGGAGCATGAGCTGGAATAGTAGGAACATCTCTTAGAATTCTAATTCGAACTGAATTAGGACATCCAGGAGCCTTAATTGGAGATGATCAAATTTATAATGTAATTGTAACAGCTCACGCATTTGTAATAATTTTTTTTATAGTAATACCTATTATAATTGGAGGATTTGGAAATTGATTAGTACCTTTGATATTAGGAGCACCCGATATAGCATTCCCACGAATAAATAATATAAGATTTTGATTACTACCTCCTTCTCTTACACTATTACTAGTAAGTAGTATAGTAGAAAACGGAGCTGGTACAGGATGAACTGTTTATCCTCCATTATCATCTCTAATCGCTCATGGAGGAGCTTCAGTAGATTTAGCTATTTTTTCATTACATTTAGCTGGAATTTCATCAATTCTAGGAGCAGTAAATTTTATTACAACAGTAATTAATATACGATCTACTGGTATAACATTTGACCGAATACCTTTATTTGTATGAGCTGTAGTATTAACAGCACTATTACTACTCTTATCATTACCAGTACTAGCTGGTGCAATTACTATATTATTAACTGACCGAAACTTAAATACATCTTTTTTTGACCCTGCTGGAGGAGGAGATCCAATTTTATACCAACATTTATTTTGATTTTTTGGCCACCCAGAAGTTTATATTCTAATTTTACCTGGATTTGGAATAATTTCTCATATTATTAGTCAAGAATCAGGTAAAAAGGAAACATTTGGTTCTTTAGGAATAATTTATGCAATAATAGCAATTGGATTATTAGGATTTATTGTATGAGCTCATCACATATTTACTGTTGGAATAGACGTAGACACACGAGCATATTTTACATCAGCTACTATAATTATTGCAGTACCAACAGGAATTAAAATTTTCAGTTGATTAGCTACTCTACATGGAACTCAATTAAATTACTCACCAGCAATATTATGAGCTCTAGGATTTGTTTTTTTATTTACAGTAGGAGGATTAACTGGAGTAATACTTGCTAATTCATCTGTAGATATTATTTTACATGATACTTATTATGTAGTAGCACACTTTCATTATGTATTATCTATAGGAGCAGTATTCGCAATTATAGCTGGATTCATTCACTGATACCCTTTATTTACTGGATTAAATATAAACCCTAGATGATTAAAAAGTCAATTTATTATTATATTTATCGGAGTAAATCTGACATTCTTTCCCCAACATTTTTTAGGACTAGCAGGCATACCTCGACGATATTCAGATTATCCAGATGCATATACAACATGAAATATTATCTCAACTATTGGATCTTCTATTTCATTATTAGGAATTTTATTTTTCTTATTTATTATTTGAGAAAGTATAATTTCCCAACGACAAGTTATTTACCCTATACAACTAAGTTCATCAATTGAATGACTTCAAAATACCCCTCCTGCTGAACATAGTTATTCTGAATTGCCACTTTTAACTAATTTCTAATATGGCAGATTAGTGCAATGGATTTAAGCTCCATATATAAAGTATTTCACTTTTATTAGAATTATAAATATAAATAATTATTTATTTAATAAATTCTTATTTATTAATATATATATCTCTATATATATGTAATACATATATTTATATATATATATGTAATGACAACATGAGCAGCCCTTGGCCTTCAAGATAGTGCCTCTCCCTTAATAGAACAATTATCATTTTTTCACGATCACACTCTTATAATTTTAGTAATAATCACAACTTTAGTAGGTTATTTAATATTTATATTATTTTTCAATTCCTATACAAATCGAAATCTACTTCATGGACAAACTATTGAAGTAATTTGAACAATTTTACCAGCTATTATTCTATTATTTATTGCTTTTCCTTCTTTACGACTTTTATATCTAATTGACGAAATTAATGAACCTTCAGTAACTCTAAAAGCTATTGGACACCAATGATACTGAAGTTATGAATATTCAGATTTTATAAATGTAGAATTTGATTCATATATAATCCCAACAAATGAATTAACAGTAGATAGATTCCGATTACTAGATGTAGATAATCGTGTTATTTTACCAATAAATTCACAAATTCGTATTTTAGTAACAGCCGCAGATGTAATTCATTCATGAACAGTACCCGCTCTTGGAGTAAAGGTAGATGGAACTCCTGGACGATTAAATCAAATTAATTTTTTAATAAATCGACCAGGATTATTCTACGGCCAATGTTCTGAAATTTGTGGTGCTAATCATAGTTTTATACCTATTGTCATTGAAAGTATTCCTGTTAACCATTTTATTAAATGAATTACAAATAGAGTAAATTCATCATTAGATGACTGAAAGCAAGTACTGGTCTCTTAAACCACTCAATAGTAAATTAGCACTTACTTCTAATGATTTATAAATTATATTTAATAATAATAATAAAAAATTAGTTAAATATATAACATTAGTTTGTCAAACTAAAATTATTAAACTTATTAATATTTTTTAATCCCACAAATAGCCCCAATTGGTTGATTAAGTTTATTTATTATTTTTTCTATCACATTTATACTTTTTAGAATAATAAATTATTATTCTATAATCCCTCAATCTCCTAAATCTGATTCAACTAAAAAATCTTCAACTCAACCTCTTAATTGAAAATGATAACAAATTTATTCTCAGTTTTTGACCCCACTTCAAGTATTTTTAATTTATCCCTTAATTGAATAAGAACTCTTTTAGGATTAATAGTAATCCCTTCAACATATTGATTAATACCCTCACGATATCATATTTTCTGAAATTCAATTTTATTAACTTTACACAAAGAATTTAAAACTTTATTAGGATCTACAGGACATTCAGGGTCAACTTTTATTTTCGTTTCTTTATTTTCAATAATTTTATTTAATAATTTTATAGGATTATTCCCTTATATTTTCACAAGCACAAGCCATTTAACATTAACTTTAACATTAGCTTTACCTTTATGATTATGTTTTATAATTTATGGTTGAATTAATCATACCCAACATATATTTGCACATTTAGTTCCTCAAGGAACACCAGCAATTTTAATACCATTCATAGTATGTATTGAAACAATTAGAAATTTAATTCGACCAGGAACTTTAGCAGTACGATTAGCAGCTAATATAATTGCAGGTCACTTACTATTAACCCTTCTAGGAAATACAGGTCCATCACTTTCATATACTATTATTTCGCTATTAATTGTTGCTCAAATTGCTTTATTAGTACTTGAGTCAGCTGTAGCAATTATTCAATCCTATGTATTCGCAGTATTAAGTACTTTATACTCTAGAGAAGTAAATTAATTTTAAATAATGTCAACACACGCTAATCACCCATTTCACTTAGTAGATTATAGCCCATGACCTTTAACAGGAGCTATTGGAGCAATAACATCAGTTTCAGGTTTAGTTAAATGATTTCATCAATATGATATTTCATTATTCTTATTAGGTAATATTATTACTATTTTAACTGTTTATCAATGATGACGAGATGTTTCTCGTGAAGGAACTTTCCAAGGATTACACACCCTACCTGTAACATTAGGTCTACGATGAGGAATAATTTTATTTATTTTATCAGAAGTTTTATTTTTTGTATCATTTTTTTGAGCTTTTTTTCATAGTAGATTATCTCCAACAATTGAATTAGGAGCTTCATGACCACCAGCCGGAATTAAACCTTTCAATCCATTTCAAATTCCTTTATTAAATACAGCTATCTTATTAGCCTCAGGAGTAACTGTAACATGAGCCCATCATAGTTTAATAGAAGGTAATCATTCTCAAGCTACACAAGGATTATTCTTCACAGTATTATTAGGAGTATATTTTACTATTTTACAAGCATATGAATACATTGAAGCACCATTCACAATTGCTGACTCAGTTTACGGATCTACGTTTTTTATAGCTACAGGATTTCATGGAATTCATGTATTAATTGGAACAACTTTCTTATTAATCTGTTTAATCCGACATTTAAATAATCATTTTTCAAAAACACATCATTTCGGTTTTGAAGCAGCTGCTTGATACTGACATTTCGTTGATATTGTTTGATTATTTTTATATATTTCAATTTATTGATGAGGAGGATAATAAAGTAATATAATTAATATTTACAATATCTATATAATATATAAAGTATATTTGACTTCCAATCATAAGGTCTACTAATTAGTAGTATAGATAATTTTTTCAATTATTATTATAGCTCTAACCCTAATAACAATTACAAGTATTGTAATAATTTTAGCTTCTATTTTATCAAAAAAAAGTATAGCAGATCGTGAAAAATGTTCCCCATTTGAATGTGGATTTGACCCAAAATCATCATCACGCCTTCCATTCTCTATACGATTCTTCCTAATTACAATTATTTTCTTAATTTTTGATGTAGAAATTGCATTAATTTTACCAATAATTTTAATTATTAATTTATCAAATATTATAATATGAACAACTACATCAATTATTTTTATTATAATCTTAATTATTGGTTTATATCACGAATGAAACCAAGGTATATTAAATTGATCTAACTAACATTAACATTATAAATAATATAAATAAAATAGGATTGTAGTTAATTATAACATTTGATTTGCATTCAAAAAGTATTGAATTTTCAATCTATCTTATCAAACCTATTTATTTAATAAATTCTTAGTTATAAATTTAATAAATAAAAATGAATATGAAGCGATTTATTGCAATTAGTTTCGACCTAATTTTAGGTAATCTATTACCCTTATTCTAAAACTTAAAATTTAGTTTAATCTATTTATTTAATAAATTCTTAGTTATAAATTTAATTGAAGCCAAAAAGAGGCATATCACTGTTAATGATAGAACTGAAAATTAGTTTCCAATTAAGGAAGTAAGATGTTCAAGAAAAAGCTGCTAACTTTTATCTTTTAATGGTTAAATTCCATTTATACTTCTATTTATATAGTTTAACAAAAACATTACATTTTCATTGTAAAATTAAAAATATTTTTTTTATAAATTACTAAATTATATTACTTAAATTAATTTAAAAATTAATTATAAAATTATTTTTAATAATCTATTACTTATAAATAAAAAATTCAATGAAAACAGCCTATTTCATTTCAAATAAGTTATTTCCCTTTATAATTTACTAAAAATTATTCACTACATTCAAGAATTAAACAATTACCCTAACATCTTCAGTGTTATACTCTACAATTTGAGCTACTTGAATAAAATAAAAAAAAAATTCTAAAAAGAAAAGTAATTCATAAAACAAATAATAATAGATAAATTTTTAAATTATTATTATGTAAAAAATAAACTAATTGAGAATATTCTATCAACTTATTATACAAATTCTGTCCTCCTATAAATTCAGATCATCCTTGATCAAAAGATTTATAAACAATTCTTCCTAAAACTAAAGGAGGATTAATTACACCATAAGTAGAAATATAAGGTATAAATCATATTGAACCAGAAAAATAACTTACTAAATAATTATTTAAAGATTTATTAAAATAAAATAAAGATACATTTGAAATTAAATACCCTAATAACCCACCACCAATACAAACAAATAAAGTTAATAATTTCAAATAAATTGGTAAACAAATCATATAAGGGGTAGGAAAAATTAATCATCTAAGTATACTACCACCAATAATACTTATAATTAATAATCCTCTTATACCACGTAATATAATTCATCCTTCATCTCTTAGTATATTCAAAGAGCCACAATTCAATTCACCAGTTATAGAATAATAAACCAACCGAAAAGAATAACATACAGTTAATCCAGTAGAAAAAAAATAAAGAAAAAAAGAAAATATATTAATATAACTCAAGGACACAATTTCTAAAATTAAATCCTTAGAATAAAATCCAGCTAAAAAAGGTATACCACATAAAGCTAAATTAGCAACATTAAAACAACCAGAAGTTAAAGGTATATAAATTCCTAACCCACCTATTAAACGAATATCTTGTGAATTATTTATATTATGAATAATTGCACCAGCACATATAAATAATAATGCTTTAAATAAAGCATGACTTAATAAATGAAAAAAAGCCAGTTTATAAAACCCTATTGATAAAATTCTTATTATTAAACCCAACTGACTCAAAGTAGATAAAGCAATAATTTTTTTTAAATCAAATTCAAAATTAGCTCCTAATCCAGCTATAAATATAGTTAAACCAGATAGTAAAAGTAAAACTTGACCTATTCAAGAATTATGTAATAAAATATTAAACCGAATTAATAAATAAATTCCAGCAGTAACAAGAGTAGAAGAATGAACTAATGCAGAAACAGGAGTAGGAGCTGCTATTGCAGCAGGTAATCAAGATGAAAAAGGAATTTGCGCTCTTTTAGTTATAGCAGCTAATATAATTAAGCTACCAATAATTTCTATTTCAATTCTATTCTTTATTGTTTCCAAATAAAAAATATAATTTCAACTTCCATAATTTAATATTCAAGCAATAGCTAATAAAAAAGCAACATCTCCAATTCGATTAGACAAAGCAGTTAATATACCAGCATTATAAGATTTTACATTTTGAAAATAAATTACTAAACAATAAGAAACTAACCCCAATCCATCTCATCCTAATAAAATTCTAATTAAATTAGGACTAATAATTAATAACATTATAGACAAAACAAATATAAGAACTAATATAATAAAACGATTAATATTTACATCTCCCCCCATATATTCCTTTCTATAATAAATAACTAAAGAAGAAATTAACAAAACAAAAGATATAAATAATAAACTCATTCAATCAAATAAAAAAGTTATAACAATTCTACAAGAATTAAATCTAACTACTTCTCATTCAATAAATATACAAAAATCCTTAATTAACATTAACAATCTAAATAAAAAAAAATTAATTCTAAATAAAATTAAAACCAAAAATCTAATTCTACAAATAGATAAATACTTTCTCACGATTTAAAATGATTAAAAATCATATCATTGACACCACAAATCAATATTTTAAATAAACTATTTAAATAAAATTAAAGTCAAATTATACAAATATCACTCTTCAAAATCAATAAATTTAAAGGAAATCAATGCAAAAATAATAAATAATATTCCCGAATTTTACCCCCTCTAAACGAATAAACTCCAGAAAATAATTTACCATGTTGACTATAAGCATATAAATATAAAGTATAAGCAGCTCTAAAAAAAGATAATAAAGATAAAGAAATTATTGTTAATCAAGATCAACTAACAATTCTATTTAATAAACAAATTTCACCTAATAAATTTAAAGAAGGAGGAGCAGCTATATTACAAGCTCTTAACAAAAATCATCATAATGTTATAGAAGGTATAAAATTTAATAAACCCTTATTAATTAATAAACTTCGACTACCCAACCGTTCATATGTAATATTAACTAAACAAAAAAGTCCTGAAGAACAAAGTCCATGAGCAATTATTAATGTATAAGAACCACAAAATCCTAAGTATCTTAAAGTTATAAGACCCCCTAAAACAATTCCTATATGAGCAACAGAAGAATAAGCAATTAAAGCCTTTAAATCAGTTTGACGTAAACAAACTAAACTAATTAAAACACCTCCAATTAATCTAATTCTAATTCAAATATAATTATATTTTATACCACTTACTTGTAAAAAAGAAAAAACTCGCAATAACCCATACCCACCTAACTTTAATATAACTCCAGCTAAAATTATTGAACCAGAAACAGGTGCTTCTACATGAGCTTTTGGTAATCATAAATGAACCAAAAATATAGGTATTTTAACTAAAAAAGCTAAAATTAAAGATAAATATAATAAATCATAACAATTAATATAATTTATCAAAAGATAATAATTCAATGTTATTAAAGTATTATATAAATAAAAAATTCCTACTAATATAGGTAAAGAAACTAATAAAGTATAAAATAAAAGATAAATACCAGCTTGTAAACGTTCAGGTTGATACCCTCAACCCAAAATTAAAAATAAAGTAGGAATTAATCTTCTTTCAAAAAATAAATAAAACATAAATAAATTTATTCTACCAAAAGTTAAAACTAAACATAATAATAAAATTAATACATTAATTAAAAAAAAGTTTTCATAATTACTATATTTATTAATAGATTCACTAGAAGTAATTATAAGTGTACAAATTCAAAAACTTAATAAAATTAATCCATATGAAATAATATCAAACCCCAAAAAATAAGAAATATTTACAAAATAATTTATACAATAATTCATTAAGATAAAAACAAAACTTACCAAAAATAGTAAATTTTGAACCGTTCAAAATGAATTTATAATAAAACAAAAAGGTATAATAAAAATTATTATAAAAATTAACTTTAACATTGCAATACATTAAATGACTGAAAATAATCATTTCCATGAGTTCGAATTATAGAGACTAAAATTGAAAGACCCAAAGCCCCTTCACAAACACTAAAAGTTAAAAATATTATACTAAAATATCTTCTAAAATCTATTAAATTTAAATAAATAAATAATAAAAAAAATAAACTTAAAACAATATACTCTAATCTTAAAAGCATAGACAATAAATGTTTACGATTAAAAACAAAAACAAATACTCCTATTAAAATTAAAAAACAAGGTAATCCCCAATATAATAATATTAACATTAGTTTTAATAGTTTAACAAAAACATTGGTCTTGTAAATCAAAAATAAGAATTAATCTTTTAAAACTTCAAGAGAAAAGAAATAACTTTTTCATTAATCCCCAAAATTAATATTTTAAATAAACTACCTCCTGATATTATACAATTAACTTTATATTCAACAACATTGATTTCTAGTCTTATTTTTATTCAAATAAATCATCCATTAGCAATAGGGTTAATATTATTAATTCAAACATTACAAATTTGTCTCCTAACTGGATTAATAGCTAAAAGATTCTGATTCTCATATGTATTATTTTTAATTTTCCTAGGAGGAGTATTAGTATTATTCATTTACGTTACATCCCTAGCATCAAATGAAATATTTACACTTTCAATGAAAACAGCCTATTCATTTCTATTAATTTTCATTTTATTTATAAGTACTAGATGATTTATAGATAAATTATATATTTCATCCTTCATTCAAAATAACGAAATACAAACTATAATTAATTTAAATATATTTACAGAAGAAAATTCTCTAAATCTTCATAAATTATACAATTACCCAACAAATTTAATTACTATTTTATTAATAAATTATTTATTAATTACATTAATTGCAGTAGTAAAAATTACTAAATTATTCTATGGACCCCTTCGATTAATAAATTAAACTAATGAATAAACCTTTACGAACCCAACATCCATTATTCAAAATTGCAAATAATGCTCTAGTAGATCTTCCAGCTCCAATTAATATTTCAGCCTGATGAAACTTCGGTTCACTATTAGGATTATGTTTAATTATCCAAATTCTAACAGGACTTTTCTTAGCAATACATTACACAGCAGATATTAATTTAGCTTTCAACAGTGTTAATCATATCTGTCGAGATGTAAATTATGGTTGATTATTACGAACTTTACATGCTAACGGTGCATCATTTTTCTTCATTTGTATTTATCTACATATTGGTCGAGGAATCTATTACGGTTCATATTTATTTACACCTACATGACTAGTAGGAGTCCTAATTCTATTTTTAGTTATAGCAACAGCATTCATAGGTTATGTTTTACCCTGAGGACAAATATCCTTCTGAGGAGCCACAGTTATTACAAATCTATTATCTGCAATTCCTTACTTAGGAATTGATTTAGTTCAATGAGTTTGAGGAGGATTCGCAGTAGATAATGCCACTCTTACACGATTCTTTACATTTCATTTTATTTTACCATTTATTGTATTAGCAATAACATTAATTCATCTATTATTTTTACATCAAACAGGATCTAATAACCCAATTGGATTAAATTCTAATATTGATAAAATTCCATTCCATCCATATTTTACATACAAAGATATTGTAGGATTTATTATTATAATTATAGCACTTCTATTATTAACTTTAATTAACCCTTATTTATTAGGAGATCCTGATAATTTCATCCCTGCTAATCCTCTAGTAACACCAGTACACATTCAACCTGAATGATATTTTCTATTTGCATATGCAATTCTACGTTCTATTCCTAATAAATTAGGAGGAGTTATTGCATTAGTTTTATCAATTGCAATCCTAGCAATTTTACCATTTTATCACTTAAGAAACTTTCGAGGAATCCAATTTTATCCTGTAAATAAAATTCTATTTTGAATTATAGTAGTTACTGTAATCCTATTAACATGAATTGGAGCACGACCTGTAGAAGACCCTTATGTACTAGTTGGACAAATCTTAACAGTAGTTTACTTCTTATATTACATTATTAATCCACTAATCAATAAATGATGAGATAATTTAATTAACTAGTTAATGAGCTTGAACAAGCATATGTTTTGAAAACATAATATAGGAACAAAAATTTCCTATTAACTTTACTAAAATCAATTAACAATATATAATATATTAAAAATAATTTAACTCCAATAAAAAATAATAAATAATTTAAAGAAAAAGGTAAAAAACACTTTCAAGCTAAATATATTAATTTATCATAACGAAACCGAGGTAAAGTTCCACGAACTCAAATGAAAACAAATGAAATAAAAACCAATTTTAAATAAAACACTAAATTAAACAAATCACAACCAAAAAAAATTACACAAAATAATATACTTATAAATAAAATTCTAGCATATTCAGCTATAAAAATTAAAGCAAATCCACCACTTCTATATTCAATATTAAATCCTGAAACTAATTCAGACTCACCTTCAGCAAAATCAAAAGGTGTTCGATTAGTTTCAGCTAAACAAATACAAAATCAAACAAGTCTAACTGGAAATATAATAACAACAAATCAAATATAACTTTGATAATAAAAAAAATCTAAAATATTATAACTTCCAATTAAAAAAACAAAAGATAATAAAACTAAAGCCATTCTAACTTCATAAGAGATAGTTTGAGCAACAGCTCGCAACCCACCTAATAAAGCATAATTAGAATTAGAGGATCAACCAGCTACTATAACAGCATAAACTCCTAATCTAGTACAACACAAAAAAAATAAAATACCTAAATTAAAAGAAAATAATTTTACAAATAAGGGAATACATAATCAAACAATTAAAGAAATAAATAAAGAAAAAATAGGAGAAAAATAATAAGAAATATAATTTGATAAAAGAGGATAGGTTTGTTCCTTAGTAAATAACTTAATTGCATCACAAAAAGGTTGAGGAATCCCTATTAAACCAACCTTATTAGGACCCTTACGAATCTGAATATATCCTAATACTTTACGTTCCAAAAGAGTTAAAAAAGCTACTCTTACTAAAACACAAATCACCAAAATTAATCTACCAACAAAAGACAAAATCATTTCCATAAAAATCAAGTACTATTTGTAGTATAAACTACATAAATAAATTCTAAATTTATTGCACTAATCTGCCAAAATAGTTTATTTATATTAATAATATTCTATTATTTAAAATATAATTATTTTAATATTTGGTCCTTTCGTACTAAAATATTACAATTTATTAAAGATAGAAACCAACCTGGCTTACGCCGGTCTGAACTCAGATCATGTAAGGATTTAAAAGTCGAACAGACTTAATTTTTGAACGGCTACACCCAAAATTATACCTTAATCCAACATCGAGGTCGCAAACTTTTTTGTCGATATGAACTCTCAAAAAAAATTACGCTGTTATCCCTAAAGTAACTTAATCTTATAATCAATATTAATGGATCAATAATTCATAAATTAATGATTTTAAAAAATTAAAAGTTCATTAAATTTTAATATCACCCCAACAAAATAATTAATATAAAAAAAATAAAATAAATCAAAAAAATTTAGTTTATATTAAATATAAAGATTTATAGGGTCTTCTCGTCTTTTAATAAAATTTTAGCTTTTTAACTAAAATATAAAATTCTATTATAAATTTATATGAAACAGCTTATACTTCGTCCAACCGTTCATACCAGCCTCCAATTAAAAGACTAATGATTATGCTACCTTTGCACAGTCAAAATACTGCGGCCATTTAAAATTATTCAGTGGGCAGGTCAGACTTTAAATTTAATTCAAAAAGACATGTTTTTGTTAAACAGGCGAGTATAAATAAAATTTGCCGAGTTCTTTATATAAACTTTTCAATATAAAATATTTTAACAATACAATTAAATATACTAATTTGATCATTATTACTTTTTATTTTTAAATTAATAAAAAAATTTTTATAAATTCAATGAAAACAAAATTAAATAATACAAATTATAAAATAATTTATAACAAACTTATAAATGATTGCTAATTCTATGCATACATTTTAAATAAATTATTCAATGATTTTTAATATTTTATTTTAAAGCTTATCCCTTAAAATATTCAAATTAATAAATTTTTAAATTAAAAAAATAAATTAAAAATTAAAAATTTGTAAATTAAATTTATTTCTAAAAAAACTAGATACCTTTATAAACGAATAACATTTCATTTCTAATAATTTATTTAAAATAATTTTGATACATTAACTTTAATAAATTATTAACTCTTATAAAATCGAGATTAATAAATAATTATTAATTATTAGATCAACCCTGATACACAAGGTACAATAAACTAAATTTTCTTTTTAATTAAAAATTTTTCAATTTATTTCAATATTCTTTCACAATACATAATAAACTATTATTAAAATTATTTTTTCACTAAAACTTACTAAAACATTATTTTTTATAATTATTTTTAATAAATTACAATAATAATAAAAAAAAATTAATAAATAAATATTAAAATTCAATTTATATTGATTTGCACAAAAATCTTTTCAATGTAAATGAAATACTTTACTTAATAAGCTTTAAATTGTCATTCTAGAGACACCTTCCGGTACATCTACTATGTTACGACTTATCTTATCTTAATAGTAAGAGCGACGGGCGATGTGTACATATTTTAGAGCTAAAATCAAATCTTTAATCTTTAAAATTTTACTATCAAATCCACTTTCAAAAAAAAATTTCAAATTTAAATCCATTTAAATAAATTTATTGTAACCCATCTCTACTTAAATATAAGCTACACCTTGATCTGATATAAATTTTAATAAAAATTATTGAAAATTATTACTCTAATAAGATATTCTAATAACGACGGTATATAAACTGAAAAACAAATTTAAGTTAGGTACATCGTGGATTATCAATTACAGGACAGGTTCCTCTGAATAGACTAAAATACCGCCAAATTTTTTAAGTTTCAAGAACATAACTATTACTACCTTAGTATTTATTAATTACATTTTAAATAATAGGGTATCTAATCCTAGTTTATTTATAAAATTTACAAGCTTCAATTAAAATTTAATAAAAATAAATAATTTTAAAATTTCACCTAATAAAATTATACATATTTTATTTATATAAAATTTAACTTTTACCAAAAATATTTTATTTGTATTATTTGTATAACCGCGGCTGCTGGCACAAATTTAGCCAATACTATATAAAATTACTAATTCCAAATTTCTTTGATTTATAAAATTAATTACTGAGAATAAAAAAAAAATAAATTAATTATTATTAAAATAAATAAAATTTCACACAAAAATTTACATATAAAATAAATCAATAACAAAAACATAAGCCAAAATAAAACTTTAATAATTAAATAAATTAAAAAATAAAAAAAAATTTTTAGTTTAATCTATTTATTTAATAACATAAATTAGTTAGTTATTTTAATAAATAAAAAATTTAGTTTAATCTATTTATTTAATAAATTCTTAGTTATTAACAAAAATAGGTAAAAAAAAAATAAAATTAGTTTTTTTATTAAATAAACCTAAATTGGTAATTCCTCCTTAAAAGTAAAAAGACCCCTAATCAAATTTACCTTTTTTCATTAAAAAAAATTCAATGAAAACAGCCTATTTCATTTCAAATGTTTTCATTGAATTTAACTGCTTATATAAGATCAACACAATAAATATAAATTATAAATTAATTAACTTAATAATAACTAAAATTAATTAAAAAATTTAATAAAACATTTTAATATTTATTTATTAAAAGTAAAAAGCTCCTAATAAAATTTACTATTTTTAATAAAAAATTCAATGAAAACAGCCTATTTCATTTCAAATAAGTTCATTAAATTTAATAGATTAATAAAACTTAAATAATAAAAATAAATTAATAGAACTAATGAGTATAAAATAACTATATTTAATTTAAATTATTTAGCATAAAAAATTTAGTTTATATAACAAAATAAAATTAAATTTATAACTAAGAATTTATTAAATAAATAGATTAAACTAAATTTTTTTTTTTTTTTTTTTTTATTTTCATATTTATTAAATTTCAATATTTATTGATAAATAATCCTCTTATTTTTTAATTTTTAAAAATTTTTTTTCTCTAAATAATGTATTTTATAATAATAAGACATATACTAAGTTAGATCAATAAATATCTATATGTATATAAATATTTAATTAATTAATAGATGCCTATTAATTTTGTTAAAAAACCCCTTTAAATTAGAAAATGCAGAATTGTATATTACATTTATAGGCACATACTTTGATCTAACGTTAGACATTTGTATAAATTAATAATAAAAATTAAATTTTTTATATTCATCTATATATTTATCTATGAGTTGTGATTTTAACTCTCGGAGATGTCTATATTGGAATTTTTAATTATCTAGATAAATAAAATATTATAATAATTAATTTACTATATTTAATTATTATAATAAAATAAGTAAATTTAATTAAATTTATCCCGTTTTTAATAAATCAACTATTAAAAAAAAAAAAAAAAAAAAAAATTCAATGAAAACAGCCTATTTCATTTCAAATAAGTTATTTTCCTTT